AATTCGGTTTAATCGAACCATCTAGTTTTCTTTGGTTGCTATCGTACATGTCTCATTTCAAGATTTATTGCCTGGAATCTTATTTCCGTTATACTTACTCTAAAAAATAGAAGAAAGTAATCATGTGTAGTAAAATTCCTAGGATTATCTATCTAAGTGTTTATAATGTATTGGTGGTGGTATATCTATATAGAAATAAATAGAATAGTACACTTTTTTGATTGGATACAAAAAGAGAAACCTACTTGTTTTCTGTTTTACTAGGTACGGTATACCAATCAAAAAGCCTATTTGACAATGTTTATACGAAAAGTTATAATTTTTTTTTTTAGCGGGCTCATATTAGGATTTTGACTCCCAAAATCCATCAGAATTGGGTAGATATACAAAAAAGTATCACCAATTCCGCGATTGTGCACAGGAAAATTCATAGGTAATTAATTTACCAATACAAAGATTAATGAAGAAAAATGGGTTTGTTTATCCGAAATTAGAAGACTACTGCTTGGATCTATTGACATGCGTTTTTGTTTTCATTTGTATGCTCTGCTGTAAATAATCTCCGTGAGCGAACTTATGGAAATCGATTTTTTTTTCGATAAAACAAGTCACTCCACAATTCCAAACAAGAAAAGAATACGGAAATGACAACTATAAAATTTTTGTATCATTTTATTTCATTTAGGGCTATACGGACTCGAACCGTAGACCTTCTCGGTAAAACAGATCAAACTTTTTATTATCAAAATGAGTCGAACTATTTCAAAAACCCAACATGCAGTTTTTTGCATTGGGCTCTTTCATTAACTAATAGAAATATCAGCTAGTCTGCCATATTTTTTTTTTTTTTGAAAGAAAGATTAAGGAGATGGTTCCATGCCCTTTGATTCATTACTGATCTAGGAGCACTGCCAAAGTGTTTCAAAGAAGGGTTATCTTGACGTAGGTCTGCTATGGCCTTGATCAACCTAAGTTAAATAGAGTCTCTATCGGCTCTGCTTAAAGCATAAAATATGCAACTTTATACACCTTAAAGCTCATAGGATGAAAAGAGATTATTTTGAAGTCCTTGTGCTCATTCTGCCTAGCATTGAATAAACTGAATATTCACCCTATCAATATCTCAAATCAAAGGCCCGGTTTCTTTGGCGCATAACTAAATAGGCACCGAACCTTTTGTCAGGCTATTGTTCCCTCAAAGTCATGGAGTAAGACATTGATTTCTCAAGAAGATCAAATCTTTTGATTACATGATGGACTTCTCTGAAAAACATTGGCGCACGTGTAAACGAGTTGCTCTACCAACTGAGCTATAGCCCTTGTGCTTGTAATACATATTTTATTATCTAGATAATTTCTTGTCAAGATGAATATTCTACGATCCAACATCATAGCTCTTTGATCTTTTTGATTGATATTGCTTATAAATAATATTCCATTTATAATCCATCGGCGGGATGGGTCCCGTTTGTTTCTCTTTGTCATAATAAATTACCTACTTAACTCAGTGGTTAGAGTATTGCTTTCATACGGCAGGAGTCATTGGTTCAAATCCAATAGTAGGTAGAACTTATTAGATAGCAGAGTCAACGGTATCTAATAAGTTTTTATATTCATCTCTTAAATTAATTGACATTTGCATCAGAATTTAATTTCACTGGATTCTATTTGATTGTATTCAATTGGCAGTTCAAAAGAACTTAGAAACAAAATCTCTTTTGCTTAGTCGGGTACACAAACGAATTATGAAATTGTATTGATAGCCTCTACTCGTGTCCTAGCTCGTCTGAGAGCTAGATTTGCCTCAATTGTTTGTCTCTTACCTTCAGCTTTCTTCAAATTAGTTTCCGCGTTTTCAAGAGTTTGTTGAGCTTCTTGGGGATCAATGTCACTACCCTTCTCTGCATCATTTACTAAAATCGTGATCTCATTATTACCGATTCTAGCAAAACCACCCATCAGAGCCATCGTTAGCCATTGGTTGTTAAGGCGTATTCTTAAAATACCTATATCTACAGCTGTAGCAATAGGAGCGTGGTTTGGTAATACGCCAATTTGTCCACTATTAGTAGATAAAATGATTTCTTTCACTTCGGAATCCCAAACAATTCGATTAGGGGTCAGTACACAAAGATTTAAGGTCATTTATTCGATTTGCTCTCCATTTCTAAGTTCATAGCCTTCGCGGTAGCTTCATCGATGTTACCTACCAAATAAAAAGCCTGCTCAGGAAGACCATCTAATTCCCCCGAAAGGATTAATTTAAACCCTCTAATTGTTTCTGCTAAACCAACATATTTTCCCGGAGAACCGGTAAAAACTTCTGCTACGAAAAAGGGTTGGGAGAAAAAACGTTCAATTTTTCTTGCTCGTGCTACGGTTAAACGATCCTCTTCGGATAATTCGTCCAACCCGAGGATAGCTATAATGTCTTGAAGTTCTTTGTAACGTTGTAAAGTTTCCTTAACTCTTTGAGCAGTTTCATAATGTTCCTCACCAA